ATGTGTAATACTGTAATATTACAAATATACTTATTTTGGGTTTGGGGTGAGGGCTCGAGGGTTATTTATTATATAGGGAAGTCTTAGAGGTGTTAGGCCCCCCCCACGGGGGGGGGGGGGGGGGAAAGATAATACATGTATTTGTAGGACTCCAGGGGCATATTCGTGGGTGAGTTGTGAGTTATACATGTGTTTATGTCCCTGAAACAATGTAATGTAATTCTTGAGGCCAGGTCTTTCCACCATTAATTATTATGCACTCTGATTAATACTTTAAGTCAGTTTACATTTATTTTTATTCCTACCTTGGTATATTTTTCCTATTTGCACTGTGAAATGCCAAATGAAATGATAAAAGGAAAAAAATACCAGTGACCCCTGTGGAAAGAACGCTCGGCATGTGGATTGCTTCCGGAGATGGTTTTCGACATTAACTTATGCAAGTTTCAACGAGTTTATGGGGCTAAATTTGATCTAATGGCCCTGAAATAGGAACCAGATGCCGATAGTGTTCAATAATAGTGACCCCCACATGAATCTGTCCTCGACCTCAATAACAGTAATCACGTTGCTTACTTGTATTGGTGGGTTCTTATTGGGAAATATAACACTTGATTTTAAATAATTTATGTTACTACTTGTTAGAGTATGTTGATCTAAATGAAGCTTTATTCTAGGAGACATATTGTAGTATTTGACAAAAGAACTGGAATTTTATTTAAATTATGTTTTATGTCTTTGGTGTAATCCTCACGATGAGGTTACCGTACCATACTTGCAATTTTGTCTCGTATACTCTATATGTAGTCTATGCATACTCTATATGTAGTCTATGCATACTCTATATGTAGTCTATGCATACTCTATATGTAGTCTATGCATACTCTATATGTAGTCTATGCATACTCTATATGTAGTCTATGCATACTCTATATGTAGTCTATGCATACTCTATATGTAGTCTATGCATACTCTATATGTAGTCTATGCATACTCTATATGTAGTCTATGCATACTCTATATGTAGTCTATGCATACTCTATATGTAGTCTATGCAGTTTCATGTATTAAACCACATCAAAAATATAATACTGTAAATTTTAAGTTCAAGGAATAGTTTAATTAAGAATTCTAGCTTTGGGAGTTAGTGGTAGGGGTTCAAATCCCCTTTCTTTGAGCAGTAGGGGGGATTTTAACCCTCGGCGTCCGGTTTACAAGACCGGCGCTCTGAAACTGAGCTACTAGTGCAGGATCATTCAAGAGTCTTATTCTCTAGCCAGCCAGCGAATGGTATAAGTACTAAAAATAGAAAGAAGTAGAGGAAAGAGGCGATTTGTCCGATAATAATATAGGGATGTTCGACAGGCATTCCTCCAATTCAGGTGAGAATAGCGACATTTGCAATTAATGTTCAGAATAGGGATTGGGTTATGGGTCGGAATGTAAGACTTCGTTGTTTTGAGGTGTGGATTAGTGGGACCATTAAAAGGACAAGGATTGATGCTAATAGGGCAAGCACGCCTCCTAGTTTATTAGGAATTGATCGCAGGATTGCATACGCAAATAGGAAGTATCATTCGGGCTTGATGTGTGGTGGGGTTACAAGGGGGTTGGCAGGGATAAAGTTGTCTGGGTCCCCTAGCAGGTTGGGGGAGAATAAGGCTAGAGAGGTGAGTGCAATTAAGAGGATGGCAAACCCTAGGAGGTCTTTGTAGGAGAAGTAGGGGTGGAATGGGATTTTATCCGCGTCCGAGTTTAAGCCGAGGGGGTTGTTTGCACCTTGTTCGTGTAGGAAGAGTAAGTGGATGAGGCTTATTGCTGCGATAATAAAGGGCAAGAGAAAGTGGAATGCGAAAAATCGGGTTAGGGTCGCATTGTCGACTGAGAACCCTCCCCAGATTCATTGAACAAGGGTATTACCAATGTAGGGGATTGCAGATAAAAGATTGGTAATAACGGTAGCCCCTCAGAATGATATTTGGCCTCAGGGTAAGACATAGCCGACGAAAGCGGTCATTATTACTAAGAGTAAGAGGACCACGCCAATATTTCAGGCTTCTTTATTAAGGTATGAGCCGTAGTATAGCCCTCGACCAATGTGGAAGTAAATGCAGATAAAGAAGAAGGATGCGCCGTTGGCGTGGAGGTTTCGGATTAGTCATCCGTAGTTTACATCTCGACAGATGTGGGCAATAGAAGAGAAGGCTGTTGCGATGTCTGAAGTGTAGTGTATTGCCAGGAATAGTCCTGTGATAATTTGGGATACTAAGCAAAGGCCAAGGAGGGAGCCGAAGTTTCATCATGCAGAGATGTTGGAAGGGGCTGGAAGGTCAACTAGTGCATCGTTGGCGATTTTTAGGAGGGGGTGGGTTTTACGTAAGCTTGCCATTAAGGGTTCTTGTAGTTAAATAATAACGGTGGTTTTTCAAGCCATTAGTCCTGGTTAGAGTCCTGGCAGGAATTATGACTTACGTGATATCTTTACTTTCATTGGGCCTAGTATTAGGCCTTGTAGCAGTAGCTTCTAACCCTTCTCCTTACTTCGCTGCCTTGGGGTTAGTGGTGGTAGCAGGGTTTGGGTGCGGGATTTTGGCAGGGCATGGGGGCTCTTTTTTATCTTTAATTTTATTTTTGATCTACTTGGGAGGGATGCTAGTTGTGTTTGCTTATTCGGCGGCTCTAGCCGCCGAGCCTTATCCTGAGAGTTGGGGGAGCCAGGCTGTCATTATGTATATGCTTATGTATATCGTTGGGGTGGCTTTAGCTACTTGTTTTTTGTGGAAGGGATGGTACGAGTTTTCTTGAGTATCAGCGGATGAGTTTAATGAGTTTTCTGTGCTTCGGGGAGATATTGGGGGTGTTGCGTTGATGTACTCGTTAGGGGGCGGGTTGTTGGTTGTGGGTGCGTGGGTTCTTCTTCTTACTTTATTCGTGGTGTTGGAGCTGACTCGGGGTTTGGGTCGAGGAACTCTTCGGGCTGTCTAAAATAAAAGGGCAAGGGCTGCGAGGGTCAGGGTTAGAAGAAATGTGATAAGGTAGGTTTTAATTATTCCTCGTTGGAGGTTGCTCACAGTTGAAATCAAAGGTAAATTTAAGGAAGATACGGTTTTTGGGCCGATTTTCTCCAGTCAAGTTTGATCAACTATTTGGGCAGCAACTGCTTGCCCGAGGGCTAGGCTTAGTTTGGGAGGGAGGCGATGAATAATCGTTGGGAAGAAGCCCAGTATATTAGAGAAATGGTGGTAGGGTAGTTGGGGGACTGGTTTAAATTGTTTGCTTGTTAAGGATGCTAGTTCAAGAGCCATGATTAGGCCTAGGACGGAGACGGCCAAGGCGGCTAGTTTAAGTAATGGGGGCATAGACATGATGGGTGTTTTTAGTGGGAAGGTGTTTGAGATAATTACGAAGCCGGCGACAATGCTCCCTCCAACTAGTCGTTTTATGGGATTAACCATTGCGGGGTCGTTTTCGTTGATTGGGGGTAAAGGGTTAAATCGGGGATATCCCATAGATACGAAGAAGATGACTCGGAGGCTATAGACAGCTGTGAAGGAAGTGGCTAGGAGGGTTAAGACAAGGGCTCAGGCGTTAAGGTGGGATGTGTTTAGTGCCTCAATAATGGCGTCTTTCGAGAAAAAGCCGGCTAAGAAGGGCGTGCCTGTGAGGGCTAGACTCCCGATAGTGAGGCAGGAAGATGTGAAGGGGGTTAGACGATGTATCCCTCCCATCTTTCGGATATCCTGTTCGTCATTGAGGCTGTGGATGATTGAGCCTGAGCAAAGGAATAGTAATGCTTTGAAAAAAGCGTGGGTGGAGATGTGAATAAAGGCGAGTTGGGGCTGGTTTAAGCCAATGGCAACCATTATTAGGCCTAGTTGGCTAGATGTAGAGAAAGCAACGATTTTTTTGATATCATTTTGTGTGAGTGCGCAGGTGGCGGTGAATAGTGTAGTTAATGCCCCTAAACATAGGCAGGTTGTTAGGGCTGTTTGGTTATTCTGTAAAAGGGGGCTTATACGGATAAGCAAGAAAATGCCGGCAACGACTATAGTGCTAGAGTGTAGTAGGGCAGAGACCGGTGTGGGGCCCTCTATAGCAGAGGGAAGTCATGGGTGTAGGCCGAATTGAGCTGACTTTCCGGTGGCGGCGAGGATAAGCCCTAGGAGAGGAAGGGTGAGGTCTAAATCTTTTGCTGCTGCAAAGATTTGTTGTATTTCTCAGGAGTTGAGGTTCATTGCGATTCATGCCATGGCAAAGATCAGGCCAATGTCCCCCACTCGGTTATACAGAACTGCTTGAAGGGCGGCAGTATTTGCGTCTGCTCGCCCATATCATCAGCCGATTAGGAGGAAGGACATAATACCTACTCCCTCTCAGCCAATGAAAAGTTGGAATAGGTTGTTTGCTGTGACTAGAACAATCATAGCGATAAGGAAAATAAGGAGGTATTTAAAAAATCGGTTCATGAAAGGGTCCGAGTGCATGTATCAGGATGCGAATTCAAGAATAGCTCAGGTGACATAGAGGGCAATGGGGGTAAAGGTGATGGAGTAGTAATCGAATTTAAAGCTAATGTTAATGTCGAAGGTTGTGGTGTTTATTCAGTTTCAGTTGGTGATAATTGTTTCTGCACCTTCATTTAGGAATAAGCAGAGAGGTAGGAGGCTGACGAAGAAGGCTGCTTTAACAGCCCCTTTAACTTGGACAAGGGCCCAGTCGGCTTTTCGGGGGTGGGGGCTTAAGGTTGTAAGTACGGGGTAGATCAATAATGTAAAGATAAGGATTAAGCTAGATGTCATGGTGAGAGGCGTAAAGTGCATAGCTGCTACTTGGACTTGCACCAAGAGTTTTTGGTTCCTAAGACCAACGGATGAGCTATTATCCTTTAGGAGCATTCGAGTGAGCCTTGGGGTTTAACCAAGGTAGCGAAGGTTAGCAGTCTTCGTTGCTGCAAGCCTCTCTCGGTGGGTAAGAGGGTTTTAACCTCTGTTTTTAGAATCACAATCTAATGTTTTTGTTGAAACTATACCTACTAGGCGGTTCAACCTCAGATTAACTCAGGCTTTAGAATTAGGAGAAGAAGGGGGATGAGGTGAAGGGTAATCAGTAAGTGTTCTCGTGAGTGAGAGGGGTCTAAGGCAATGATATGTGTTGGGAGCGGGCCTCGCTGGGTTATAAGAAATATATAGAGGGAGTAGGCTGCTGTAATGAGCGTCCCAGCTCCTGTAAGGATGAAGGTTCATCAGGATCAGTTGAATAGTGACGTGAAGATTATTAGTTCTCCTATGAGATTAGGAAGAGGGGGGAGGGCCAAGTTGGCTAGGCTGGCGATGAACCATCATGACGTTATTAATGGGAGGGCTATTTGGAGTCCCCGGGCTAACAGTATGGTTCGGCTGTGTGTACGTTCGTAGTTGGTATTCGCGAGGCAAAAGAGGGCGGAAGAGGTTAAGCCGTGTGCGATTATAAGAATTAGAGCACCTGTGAAGCCTCAGGCTGTCTGGATGAGAATGCCGCCTACTACTAGGCCCATGTGGCTGACTGAAGAGTAGGCAATTAGTGATTTAAGGTCTGTCTGGCGTAAGCAGATTGAGCCTGTTATGATTACGCCCCATAGAGCAAGGATGATGAAGGGGTAGCTAAGTTCTTTAGTGAGTGGCTCAAGAATAGTTAGTATTCGCATTATTCCATAGCCCCCTAGTTTTAATAGTACGGCTGCAAGAACTATAGAGCCTGCTACAGGAGCTTCAACGTGGGCTTTTGGGAGTCAGAGGTGGACGCCGTAAAGTGGTATTTTAACTAGGAATGCTAGTAAGCAGCTGGCTCATCAGATTTTATCTGCGTATGAGGTGAGGTGAAGGGGGCTGGAGAATTGTAGGGTTAGTAGGGATAAGGTCCCTGTGGTGTTTTGGAGGAGCAGGAGGGCAATAAGGAGGGGTAGGGATGCTGCTAGGGTGTAAAATAGGAAATAGAACCCTGCGCTTAGCCGTTCTGTTTGGTTCCCTCATCGGGTAATTAGGACTAAAGTTGGGAGGAGTGTGGCTTCAAACATAACATAAAATATAATGATTTCGGTGGCTCCGAATGCTATGATTAAAAAGACTTGAAGGGTTGTGAGCAGTGTGATGTATATTCGTTGGCGGCTCGCAGGTTCGGAGGCCAAGTGGTTTTGACTAGCTAAAATTATAAGAGGAAGAAGTCAGCAAGTGAGCACTAATAGGGGGGTAGAGAGGGGGTCGATTGCTAGGTAGGGATTGAGGCAGGATCATCCTGTTTCTGAAAGGTTTTTTAGTCAGGAAAAGCTGGCTAGTGCAATAGCCAGGCTATGTGCAAGGGTCACGGTCCATAGTCGTTTGGCAGGAGAGAGTCAAATCGTTGGAACTAGCATTAGGGTGGGGATGAGAATTTTTAGCATTGTAAGAGGTTTAGGCTTTGTAGTCGGTCAGTGCCGTGGGTGCGGGCTGTCGCTACTAGGAGGGCTAGGCCTGCGCTAGCTTCACAGGCGGAAAATGCTAGTAAAAGTATAGGGGAGGGTGAGAAAGCTGTAGCGTCTAGTTGTAGTGTTCATAAGGATATACCAATAAATAGAGATAGTATTATTCCTTCTAAACAGAGGAGGGCGGAGAGGAGATGAGTTCGGTGAAAGGCTAGGCCTATAAGCCCTAGAACGAATGCTGATGAGAAAGTGAAGTGGGCGGGGGTCATAAGGTAGTTATGGATTTTAACCAGAAGTTTTTGAGCCGAAATCAAATGTTTTTCTTAAACTAACTGCCTATTCAGCCCACTCTAGTCCGCCTTGGAGTCATTCATAGGCCAAGCCTAGGGTTAGGAGGGCTAAGACGGCGGAAGCTCAGAGGAAGGTGAGAAGGGGGGATGTCAGCTGGTCTCCTCAGGGGAGGGGGAGGAGGAGAGCAATTTCTAAGTCAAACAGGAGGAAGAGGATGGCAACAAGGAAGAATCGGAGGGAGAATGGCAGGCGGGCTGTGCCTAGGGGGTCAAACCCGCATTCGTAGGGGGATAGTTTTTCGTGGTCGGGGGTCATTTGGGGGAGTCAGAAGGAGACGGTAGCTAAGATAACAGAAAGTGCAAGGGTGATGGAGATAATTGTTATGACTAAGTTCATTATCTTTCCTTGGGTTTTAACCAAGACCGAGTGATTGGAAGTCACTTGTACTTAACGTTAATACTAGAAAGACTATGAGCCTCATCAGTAGATAGAAATATATAGGAATAGTCAAACAACGTCTACGAAGTGTCAGTATCAGGCAGCTGCCTCGAATCCGAAATGGTGTTCAGATGTGAAATGGTGTAGAATTTGGCGTAGGAGGCAGACGGCCAGGAAGGTAGAGCCGATGATAACGTGTAGGCCGTGGAAGCCAGTTGCTACAAAGAATGTGGAGCCGTAAACTCCGTCAGCAATTGTGAATGGGGCTTCATAATATTCTATCCCTTGTAGGAAAGTAAAGTAGAACCCGAGGAGAATTGTTAGGGTCAGGGATTGAATTGCAGGGCCTCGTTGACCTTCCATGATGCTGTGGTGAGCCCAAGTGACTGTGACTCCTGAGGCGAGGAGGACGGCTGTATTGAGGAGGGGCACTTCAAATGGGTCCAAGGTGGTGATGCCTGTTGGGGGTCAGCAGCCTCCTAGCTCGGGAGAGGGTGCAAGGCTTGAGTGGTAGAAGGCCCAGAAGAACCCTAAAAAGAAGAAGACTTCTGAGGTAATAAAGAGGATTATCCCATATCGAAGGCCTTTCTGGACGGGGGGTGTGTGGTGTCCTTGGTATGTGCCTTCTCGTACGATGTCTCGTCATCATTGGAGTATCGTGAGGAGAAGAAGAACAAGTCCGAGAGTTATAAGGGTTATAGAGTGGTAGTGGAATCAAACTGCAAGACCGGAGGTTATTAACAGGGCGGCAACTGCACCTGTTAGGGGTCAAGGGCTGGGGTCGACTATGTGATATGCGTGTGCTTGATGGGCCATTAAACGTTTTCTTGTAAGTATAGGCTTAGGAGTAGAACGAATACATAGGCCTGGATTATTGCGACAGCGATTTCTAGGAGTGTTAGTATGAGAAGCAGAATTGCTGTTAGTATGGCTACTGCAGGCATCATGGGTAAGAGGACTAGGACGGCTATTGAGACTAGTTGGATTAGAAGGTGGCCGGCTGTCAAGTTGGCTGTAAGCCGAACTCCCAAGGCAATGGGCCGGATAAACAGGCTAATTGTTTCGATAATGATGAGGACAGGAATCAGGGGTGTGGGAGTTCCTTCTGGCAGAAGGTGTCCTAGGGCTGCTGTTGGTTGGTTACGCATTCCAATAATCACTGTCGCTAGCCATAGGGGTACGGCAAGGCCAAGGTTCAGGGATAGTTGTGTGGTAGGGGTAAAGGTGTAGGGGAGAAGACCTAGCATGTTTAGGGTAATAAGAAATATTATAAGAGAGGTTAGAAGGAGGGCTCATTTATGTCCGCTGACATTTAAAGGTATAAAAGTTTGGTGGGTGAATCGGGCGATGAATCAGCCCTGGAAGGTCAATATCCGGTTATTTAGTCAGCGAAGCGTGGGGGTTGGAAGGAGGGTTCAGGGGAGTACGAGGGAAATGGCTAATAGGGGGATACCCATGAATCAGGGGCTTATGAATTGGTCGAAGAGGCTTAGAGTCATGGTCAGGGTCAGTTCTCTGGCTGGGCGAAGTGGGGAATTTGGGCGGTCTGTTCGCTTGGGTAGGTGTGTCCTATGACTTTTGTAGGGAGGAAGTATAAGAATACTAATCAGGTAAAAATTAGGATGGCAAATCATGGGTTTGGATTAAGCTGGGGCATTTCACTAAGGGTGGTTGGGGGTCACCAGTCTCTAGCTTAAAAGGCTAGCGCTTAGTCCCTTTTTAGCTTCTTAGTGATAAATCTTGAAGAGTAATAGATAGTCAGTTTTCGAAGGATTCTAGGAGAACGGCTTCCACCACAATAGGCATAAAGCTGTGGTTTGCCCCGCAGATTTCGGAGCATTGTCCATAGAAGACCCCGGGTCGTGAGGTAATAAAGGCTGTTTGGTTTAATCGGCCAGGGACTGCGTCTATTTTAACTCCTAGTGTAGGGACTGCTCAGGAGTGCAGTACGTCCTCAGCGGAGACTAAGACTCGAATGGGGGATTCAACTGGGACGACTATTCGGTGATCTGTGTCTAAAAGACGGAATTGGCCGGGTAAAAGGTCTTGTGTGGGGATTATATACGAGTCGAACCCAAGCTCTTCGTAGTCAGTATATTCGTAGCTTCAATATCATTGGTGGCCCATAGCTTTTACTGTAAGGTGGGGGTCGTTAATTTCGTCTATAATATAAAGAATGCGTAAAGAGGGGAGGGCAATTATAATGAGAATAATTGCTGGGAGAACAGTTCAGATAACTTCAATCTCTTGAGAGTCTAAGATGTATTTATCATAAGTTTTGGTAGTAACCAAGGCCACCATAATGTATAGTACAAATGTGCTAATAAGGAACACAATTATTAGGGCATGGTCGTGGAAGTGAAGAAGCTCTTCTATTAGAGGTGAGGTTGCGTCTTGGAATCCTAGTTGTTGGGGATGTGCCATTATTGTGTAAGGCCCGCGGGGTTTTAACCCACAATTTTGCCTTGACAAAGCAGTGTAATAGCTGTTTTACTAGGGTCTTATTAAAGAAAGTGGCAGAGCGGTTATGCGACTGGCTTGAAACCAGTCTATGGGGGTTCAACTCCTCCCTTTCTCGAACTAGTTGTGTTGTACTTTAACGAACGCGGGCTCTTCAAATGTGTGGTAGGGGGGAGGGCAGCCGTGGAGTCACTCTACGTTGGTTGCTGTATGCTCTACTATTAGGACTTCTCGTTTAGAAGCGAATGCTTCCCAGATAACGTATATAAATAAAGAGACTGCTAGTAGCGACACTAGAGAGCCTATGGAGGACACAGAGTTTCATAGTGTATAGGCATCGGGGTAGTCTGAGTATCGTCGGGGCATTCCAGCCAGGCCAAGGAAGTGTTGGGGGAAAAAGGTTAGATTCACTCCTGTAAACATTACTCCGAAGTGTACTTTTGCTCAGGTTCCATGAAGCGTGTAGCCAGTAAATAGGGGGAATCAGTGGAGGAGGCCGGCGATGATGGCGAATACGGCCCCTATTGATAATACGTAGTGGAAGTGGGCTACTACATAATATGTGTCGTGAAGAACGATATCTAGAGAGGAGTTAGCCAGGATAATACCTGTCAGTCCCCCTACCGTGAAAAGGAAGATAAAGCCAAGGGCCCAAAGAAGTGGGGGTTCTCATTTAATATCGGCCCCGTGAAGGGTCGCTAGTCAGCTAAAGACTTTGACGCCTGTGGGGATGGCAATGATTATTGTGGCGGATGTGAAATAGGCACGTGTATCTACATCCATTCCGACCGTAAACATATGATGTGCTCACACAATAAACCCCAAAAGGCCGATTGCCATTATAGCCCATACCATTCCCATGTAACCAAAGGGCTCTTTTTTGCCGCTGTAGTAGGCGACGATGTGGGAGATTATCCCAAAGCCTGGGAGAATAAGAATATAAACTTCTGGGTGGCCAAAGAATCAGAATAGGTGTTGGTAAAGAATTGGGTCTCCCCCTCCTGCGGGGTCAAAGAAGGTGGTGTTTAGATTCCGGTCTGTCAAGAGTATTGTAATGCCTGCAGCAAGGACTGGAAGGGAAAGAAGTAGTAGTACTGCAGTAATTAATACTGCTCAGACAAATAGGGGCGTTTGATACTGAGAGATGGCGGGAGGTTTCATGTTGATGATCGTGGTGATAAAGTTAATAGCCCCTAGAATTGAGGAGACTCCAGCTAGATGAAGGGAGAAGATGGTTAAGTCTACGGATGCACCTGCGTGTGCCAGATTGCCGGCTAAGGGGGGATAGACTGTTCATCCAGTTCCAGCTCCGGCCTCTACCCCAGCGGAAGCTAGAAGAAGGAGAAGGGAGGGGGGAAGGAGTCAGAAGCTCATGTTATTTATTCGGGGGAATGCTATGTCGGGGGCCCCGATTATTAGGGGGACTAGTCAGTTTCCAAATCCTCCAATTATAGCGGGTATGACCATAAAAAAAATTATTACGAATGCATGTGCTGTGACGATAACATTGTAGGTTTGGTCGTCTCCAAGGAGGCTGCCTGGTTGATTTAGTTCTGCTCGAATTAGTAGGCTTAAAGCTGTTCCTACTATTCCAGCTCAGGCACCAAATAGTAAATAGAGGGTACCGATGTCTTTATGATTGGTCGAAAAAAGTCAGCGTGTAATTGCCACAGGTAAGATGGCTGAGTTTTAAGCGGTGGATTGTAGCCCCATGTACAGAGGTTTGAGTCCTCTTCTTGCCAAGTCCCGAGGTGTATCAGACATATCAGATTGCAAATCCGAAGAAGCAGACTAGTCGTCTGCCGGGGCTTTCCCCCGCCTTTAAGGTGTTAGATTAGGCGGGGGAAAGGTAGATGGATGCTCGCTGGTTTGGGCGCTTAGCTGTTAACTAAGAGTTTGTAGGATCGAGGCCTGCCTATCTAGTAAGGCTTTAGCTTAATTAAAGTGTCTGTTTTGCATGCAGGAGATGTGGGGTAATATCCCGCAAGTCTTACAGCGACTGGAGGGGTCCCACCTCCGCTGAGGGCTTTGAAGGCTCTTGGTCTGGATGCTCTAACCTAAGTCACTTTAACCTGGGGGCTTAGGCTTGCATTAGTAGGTGAGTAGTGCGAGTAGGGCCGGGGTGAGAGGCAGGAGGGCGATTGCTAGCATGGCACTGATGGAGAGGGGCATGGTGAGTCGGGAGGATGTAAGTCGTCAGGGGGCTGTGCTGGTAATTGTGTTGGGGGTGAGGGTGAGTGCTGTTGCTACGGATAGCCGAACATAGAAGAATGCGCTAAGAAGGGTGCCTAAGATGGCTAGGGCTGCTGTTGGGGCAAGACCTTGTTTGGTGAGTTCTTTTAAGATAAGTAGCTTAGCTAGGAAACCAGTTAGTGGGGGGAGGCTGGCTAGAGATAATAAGAGGAAGGGTAGCAGGGTGGTGAGGATGGGGTTTTTTGCTCCGAGGGCAAAGAGTGATTTCACGGAGGTGACGTTTTGGAGGGCAAAAAGGGTGAATGTAGCGTAGGTTACGATAATATAGAGTAGGAGGGCGAGTAGGGCTAGGGGGCGGGAGTATTGTAGCACTAGAATTATTCAGCCTAGGTGAGCAATTGATGAGTAGCCGAGTACTTTTCGTAGTTGTGTCTGGTTAAGTCCTCCTCAACCGCCAATAAAAATTGAGGCGAGGCCAAGGGTAATAAGGAGAAGTGAGTTGGGAGTTTGAATTTGGGTGAGAATGGCAAAGGGGGCTAGTTTTTGTCAAGTGGCTATAATAATGCCTGTGTTCAGGCTCAGTCCTTGGAGGACTTCGGGTTGTCAGGAATGAAGTGGGGCGATTCCAATTTTGAGGGCTAAGGCTAGAGTGGCTAGGGTGAGGGGTAGTGGGTGGCTTGTTTGTTGGATGTCCCAGTGTCCGGAGATTCAGGCGTTAGTTGTGCTTGCAAATAGAAGAACAGCAGCTGCTGTTGCTTGGATAAGAAAGTATTTGGTGGCTGCTTCAACGGCTCGGGGGTGATGGTGTTGAGCCATGAGGGGTAGGATAGCGAGGGTACTGATTTCTAGGCCTATTCAGGCTAGCAGCCAGTGGGAGCTCACGAATGTGAGGGAGGTGCCAATACCGAGTGCAAAGAGTAAAATAGTGAGCGTAATTACGGTCATTAGCAGAAGAAGGACTTTAACCAACATGTTCGGGGTATGGGCCCGAAAGCTTTAATTAGCTGATTCTACTAGGAAGTGGTGTAGTGGAAGCACTGGGAGTTTTGATCTCCCCAGGTAGGGTTCGAACCCCTTCTTTCTAAGGAGTTGGAGGGAGTTTAACCCTCATGATTCACTCTATCAAAGTGGCCCTTTGTTTCAGGCACAACTCCTGGTTTTACATTTGAGGGGGTAACCCTGCAAATGCGATGGGGACTGACAGGTGTCAAACAACTAGGGCCAAGGTTAAGGGGAGGAAGTTTTTTCAGATAAGATGCATAAGCTGGTCGTATCGAAATCGGGGGTAGGAGGCTCGAACTCATAGGAACACAACTGAGAGGAGGGTTGCTTTAATTATGAGGTTAGTTGTTGTAAATATAGGGAAGGAGGGGAAATAGGTGGCTCCTAGGAAGAGGGTGGCAGACAGGGTGTTTATAAGGAGAATATTAGAGTACTCTGCTAGAAAAAATAGCGCAAAGGGTCCTCCGGCGTATTCTACGTTGAAGCCTGAGACTAGTTCTGATTCGCCTTCTGTTAAGTCGAAAGGGGCTCGGTTGGTTTCTGCTAGTGTAGAGATGTATCATATAGCTGCTAGGGGTCAAGCTGGCAGGATTAGTCATACGCTCTCTTGAGCGACGCTAAAGGTTTGTAGAGTAAAGCCCCCGGTGAAAATAATTGCGTTTAGAAGAATTAGTCCTAGGCTAACTTCGTATGAAATAGTCTGGGCTACGGCCCGTAGGGCTCCAATGAGGGCATACTTTGAATTGGAGGCTCACCCTGATCCTAGGATGGAGTAGACTGCAAGGCTTGACAGTGCAAGAATAAATAGGACACCTAGGTTAAGGTCAATAACTGGGTGTGGTATAGGAATTGGTGCTCATAGGGTAAGGGCTAATGTGAGGGCTATGATGGGCGTGATTAAGAATAGGAAGGGGGAGGAGGTCAAAGGTCGGATGGGTTCTTTGATGAAGAGTTTAATGCCATCGGCGATGGGTTGGAGGAGTCCGTAGGGTCCTACGATATTTGGGCCTTTTCGGAATTGTATATACCCTAAGACTTTTCGTTCTAGAAGGGTAAGGAAGGCAACGGCTAGAAGGACTGGGACGATAAAGGCTAGTGGGTTGATGATATGGGTTACTAGTGTTGGAAGCATAGTAAAGGAGAGGATTTGAACCTCTGTGTAAAGAGCTTAAATCTTTTGCAAAAACCATGCTCTGCCACCTTAACATGCCATTTTCTTGGGCTGAAAAGTATGTCCTTTTGCCTATTTGAGTTGAAATCATTAGGTGAGGGGGAGGCGTACTATAAGCATGGGCCCCATCTTCTCGGTCCTTTCGTACTAGAAAAGATCATTTCATAGATAGAAACTGACCTGGATTACTCCGGTCTGAACTCAGATCACGTAGGACTTTAATCGTTGAACAAACGAACCCTTAATAGCGGCTGCGCCATTAGGATGTCCTGATCCAACATCGAGGTCGTAAACCCCCTTGTCGATATGGGCTCTAAAAGGGGATTGCGCTGTTATCCCTGGGGTAACTTGGTCCGTTGATCGGCATTGCCGGATCTTATTAGTCAGAAGTTCTGTTCCTTAGAGCGGGGGCTCTTAGTTTTAGGAGCTGTGCTCCCATTCTACATGGGGGTTTCTCATTTCCCCGCGGTCGCCCCAACCGAAGGCATTAGGGCAGGTTAATAGGTTGTTTTAATCATTGATCTGGGGTACTTAACATAGTCTGCTTTGGTGCCTAAAGCTCCACAGGGTCTTCTCGTCTTATGTTCATATCCCCGCTTCTGCACGGGGAGATCAATTTCATTGACTTGAAAGAAGAGACAGTTAAGCCCTCGTTGTGCCATTCATACGGGTCTCCATTTAAAAGACAAGTGATTGCGCTACCTTTGCACGGTCAAAATACCGCGGCCGTTAAACATGTAAGTCACAGGGCAGGCGGGACCTCTTATTTGTTAATTTTGCAAGAGGCGATGTTTTTGGTAAACAGGCGAGGCTTGATGTGTTTGCCGAGTTCCTTTTCTTTCTTTTAGTCTTTCCTTAAAAGCACGCCAGTGTGGGGTTAACGGTTAAGTTTGTTGGATGGTTTTCTGGTTGTTTGGTTTGTTGTCCATTGCCCTCTTTGTTTGGGACCGTTAAGGTTCGGCGGGGTGTCCGTTCCGATTTACACTTGTGCTGGGAGAGAGCCTATAGCGCCCTCTTATTACTCATACTAGCATGATCTTTTCCATGATCACATGGAGTGGCCTGATAAGATTAGGGGGTTGAGATAGGTTATCAGAATAGGGGGATAAAAAATATGTCCGAGCTTTAACGCTTTCTGTAGGGGTGGCTGCTTTTAGGCCCACCAAGACATTGTTCCTTATTTTAATTATGATCTTTTCCCTCCTGAGAAAGTTGTGTCTTGAATTAAAGGGGCTGTACCCCCTTTGATTAACTCTCCCGGTTTCTTTTAGATGTCTAAAGGTTAAGGTTTAGGTGTGAGGGGAGAAGCCGGGAGGCTGAACTTCTATCCAGTTCTCAGGCAACCAGCTATAACTAAGTTCGATAGGTCTGTCACCACTACTCGAAGCTTTTCCCACTCTTTTGCCACAGAGACGGGTTCGCCCTATTGTTAGGCTATCTTGGAGTAGCTCACTTAGTTTCGGGGAGGCAAACTAAAGTGCTCTTTGCTTGGATTTTACTAGCTAATTCATGATGCAAAAGGTACGAGTTAAAATCTCTGCTTTTTTGTGCTTAATTGGGTTGTTTCATTTCTCTTTCAGCTTTCCCTTGCGGTACTTTTTCTATGGCTCCGTAGTCCCTTTTCTATCGCCTATACTAGGGGGGAAAAATGGTTTGTTGATTAGTCAAATAATTTATTTGGGGTTATAAATAGTGATTTGTTGTTTTTGGGTGTGTGGGCTAGCTTTTTGGCGTCAGGGTAATCCGATTTGCACGGATGACTTCTCAGTGTAAGGGAGATGCTTTTCTATCTTAGCCATACTCTGGTATATTTGTTCCAAGTGCACCTTCCGGTACACTTACCATGTTACGACTTGCCTCCCCTTTGCAGTTATAGGGCTTTAGTTATATTAAAAATCTTAGCTCGGGGAGAGTGACGGGCGGTGTGTGCGCGCTTCAGAGCCGGTTTCAGCGGGACACTCTACTTCCTGCTTACTGCTAAATCCTCCTTCAGACATGCGTTTCAGTATGTCATCCGTGTGCCCTAATGCTAGGGAATGTAGCCCATTTCTTCCCCCTCCATACGCTACACCTCGACCTGACGTTTTGGGCTATGCCGATTATGCTTACTGTTTGACCTTCACAGGGTAAACTGACGACGGTGGTATATAGACGGAAAGAACAAGGAAGGGTGAGGTTGAACGGGGATTATCGGTTCTAGAACAGGCTCCTCTAGGTGGGTTTAAAGCACCGCCAAGTCCTTTGGGTTTTAAGCTGGCGCTCGTAGTTCCCAGGCGGACAGTGGGGTATGTAAACTGTCTATGTTTATGGCTAGGCATAGTGGGGTATCTAATCCCAGTTTGTACCCTAGCTTTCGTGGGTTCAGATATAATAAAGCTACTTTCGTGATTGGGCTTCCTACCTCCGTGAACGTATAACAGTGGGGGTGGTGTTTGGCTTTAGTGTTTGAGTCATCTTAACCACGCTTTACGCCGGCATCCAACAACTTGGGTCTCTCGTATAACCGCGGTGGCTGGCACGAGTTTTACCGGCCCTCTTAGCTTTAACTAAGTCAAGTTTTCACTTATGGCTTAATATTTGTCACTGCTGAATTCCCTTGGGGGTGTGGCTTAGCAAGGCGTCGTGGGCTAGAAATGAGGTGTGCCTGATACCAGCTCCTTGTCTCCGGGCGGGGGACTGTGGGGCATTCTCACGGGGGTGCGGATACTTGCATGTGTAAGTTAAGCTAGAGTTGTTGGAAAGGCTAGGACCAAACCTTTGTGCCCGCGGGGCTTTCTAGGGCCCATCTTAACATCTTCAGTGTCATGCTTTAATTAAGCTACACTAGC